AATGTAGTCCTACCATTTCGTTATATTGACAATTTCAAAAAACTGTTCATACTATGAGCATAGTATGCTGACAAATGTGCCCCCATCGTCTAGTGGTTTAGGACATCTCTCTTTCAAGGAGGCAACGGGGATTCGACTTCCCCTGGGGGTGGGGTATTACGAAAGGAAGTGGATCAGGGATTATTAAGAAATATGGAATTTCTTCTTCCTGGGTCGATGCCCGAGCGGTTAATGGGGACGGACTGTAAATTCGTTGGCAATATGTCTACGCTGGTTCAAATCCAGCTCGGCCCAATAATTCACTGATCCGCCATGAAATGATATTACTTTCTTGTTCTGTTTTGTTCTGTTTTCTAGAAATGCCTGATACAAAAAAATAAAAAAACAAAAAAAAGAAATCAAAATTTCTGCTATATCTTGACTTGTATTTTATTTAGTTTCTTTTTTTTGTCTTTTTTTAAAAAAAATTCTGATCTTGTTAATGACCTAGATTCATATCAGGATTTGTAAATAGAAAGTCTAAGAAAAAGAATAATATAAAGATAGAAAGAAAAAAGAAACCTTCTTTCTTTTCATTGAAAGATTGATTATCAATCGATTTTTTTTATTTGAAATAACGAAAAGATGACTAGTAATTTGTGTCATTATCACTAAAGTGGATATCCATGTGGATATCCATATTACCACTCGCCTCTCTCTTATAACGAGGGAGATTCCAATTCCAATTAAAATTCAAAATCGAAATAGAACGGGTTTGAATGAAATCATAAGAATTGCTGTACACTTTATTTATTTATTTTCTATTTAAGTTTCTTGGGATTGTAGTTCAATTGGTCAGAGCACCGCCCTGTCAAGGCGGAAGCTGCGGGTTCGAGCCCCGTCAGTCCCGATGTATTCAAATCTAATAATCCAACCAAAAAAATATATCAATTACGCTTTCGATTTTCTTTTCTCTAAAAAGGGGACAAATAGTAGAATTTTTTTTTCTCAAAGAAAAGAGAAGGGGGTCCCTCTTTTTTCTTTTATTTTTATTACTTTTTTTCATCAAAGTAAATAGAAAAATGGGAATTCCACTTTTTATAACTAATAGCGACGGAGACGGGTCGAGACAGAATATTCAGGATTTCAAGAGATACCGCGCCGAGTTTGGCTTTTTCGATTTCTCCCAACCTGCGTAATGAAATCGAATCGAGTACCATATCTTATCTTTCCCGATAGTACATACACTAATCAAATTTTGCTTTGTACGATGCAAAATGAATCGAATTTCTTTTGAATTCTTTTAATTGGAAAAATCTCTTCTTTTTTAACTCCGATTTTGCTCAATTACTCATTTTAATTTGAAATAATCTATCTCATTCAAATTGTACACTGAAGTTTTGATATATTATATTTATTCCATTACTAATCTTTATCACACCTTTTTCCAATAAGATTAGATAAGGAGTTTAGAACTTCACTTCCCTTTCTCCATTTCGGTTCTATTATTTGTTTGGATTTGTTTGGAACCAATGTAAGTGGAAAGGAGGTTAGATGATACTTGGTGAACTGATTGGACAAAGAAGGCAATAGTCGTTTTTTATAGAAAAAAAGAATGAAAAAGAATTTGAAAAAAAAATTCAAAAATGAAAATAAAGTAACGAAATTCTCGATTGGGTCAAGAATCCTTTTTTGGATTCGGTATGAATAAACGATCTTTCTATGTTATACTATTCAATTCTCGACGGGGAATCTATTTGATAGGTTAGGTATTCTTATTCATGATATTTATCCGATTCGATATCATCGAGATAGAATTTATCTCATTGAATTTCGAGGAAAAAAATTTATCATCTCTATGGGATTAAATCCCGAGTTATTGTGAAGTAAAGAAAAAAAAAGGATGAGATTATGGAAGTCAATATTCTCGCATTTATTGCTACTGCACTGTTCATTCTAGTTCCTACTGCTTTTTTACTTATAATATATGTAAAAACTGTTAGTCAAAGTAATTAATTTGAACGCAAGTTGACATCTTAGTTCTTAATCAATATCAATGATTAAAAAGAGAAACAAAAAGGATTCAAAATTTCTGTTTTAGCCGAAATGTGCTGTGCGGACTAGAATCAGCAGTATCCTATGAGATCCCATAGTATGGGTAGAAAGAAATATATATTTCTTTACTGCCCATACTATCTATTTTTGTTATTCGAGTTTAGAAAGTTGTACTGTATAAAGATATAGGTTTAATAGAAATCAATCGAAAATAGCATCTTCATTTTCATATATTTAGATATTAATGAGCTATATGGAATGTACATAAGGTCCCAATTCGATTTATTTTCCCCATCAATTTGATTTGTGTTCATTCGAATTAATCTTATTCTGAAATAGTCGAAGGGTACTTCTGGCTCTTACGATTCTAATTCCTGGAATTCTGATTATTTTGAATTTCCTATTGAAATTTAAATAGGAATCTTCGAATCTATTGAAATAATCAAATCAAAGAAAACGATTATCAAATCATCCAAAGAATGGAGTTTTAGAAAAACTTTTCAGATTTCGTCGAAAAGCATTAGTAAACTCCGTCGGTTTTGAATCTTTGAATCATGATATGAAATGAGTCAAGTCAATAAAGTAAAGCATAAATAAATAGGATTTCAAAAATACTAAATCAAATAGTAAAGTTAAGTAATAAGCGCGCAACGAAATATGCGACTTCTTTAAGAAAATATCTTAGGATGTGTATTATCTCGTTGGAGGACCACTATGTATATCTGATTCCCCACGGAAATCATTTACATTTAATTAAATAGAATTAAATAACTTGAAATTTAAAAAATGAATAAAGGAAAGACTTTCTTTTTTTTTTGAACAAGAAAAAGCCAAACAAATAAAAAGCAAAAAAGGGTTGCCCTATTCCTAGTAGGAATGTCAATATATAACTCTGGTAAGGGTCGGTTTAGCGAAATAGAAAATTAAAGAAGAATTTGTTTCGAAATGAAGATTTTTTTTAATTCAATTTCGAAATTTGTAAGAATTTCGAAATTGAATTAATTGAATTGCAAAGTCTTTGCAGAATGATCTATAAAACAATTGATAGAGTTCAATTTCTCAACTCAATTAGGAGTACCCCTAGAGTCCACTTCTTCCCCATACTACGAGTGAAAGGGAAAATGTAAAGACTACCATTAAAGCAGCCCAAGCGAGACTTACTATATCCATGTGAATTATGTCCCCTATCTCTATGAAGAAGATATTTTTCCAGTATTGTTTACTTTGTTTATTGTTCACTTTTGTTTATTGTTCACTAATAATAGTAGTCGAATCGCCGGTGTGGAGTCAAAAAAAAAAAAAGGATTTTTCCTAATACCATTGATGAAATAATAAAAAAAATCCAATTTATCTTAAGAAGTTCTTATTATATTATTTATATATTTTTGTTTTGGTAGAATCGGTAAAGATGAAGCACAAATAAAAATAGGCAGCGACGCTCTTGGAAGTTTCAAGGGTCCTTTTTTTCCTCCGCGTGCTGCTATTGGGAAGCAATTGCAGCAGTTATATCAGCAAAACCAACTAAGTCATTTCGTGTCTTTTGTTGATCAGACGAGGCGACACCCAAGATTTGAACTGGGGAACGAGGAGTTGCAGTCCTTCGCCTTACCACTCGGCCATGCCGCCCAACTAAGGTGATCTAAAATGTTGATCAGACGACACCCAACATTTAACTATCGACTGTGAATTCGAACCATTAACTATCGATTGTGAATTCGAACCATTAACTATCGACTGTGAATTCGAACCATTAACTATCGATTGTGAATTCGAACCATTAACTATCGATTGTGAATTCGAACCATTCTATTTAGTATTGATTCTTTCCAATCAAGAAATCCTTCTCTGTCTAACTGATATTGTAATAGAAGATAGATATATTTGTCAACCCCAGAACAATAACTTAAATCCTTCTCTGTCTAACTGATATTGTAATAGAAGATAGATATATTTGTCAACCCCAGAACATAAATTCTTATGCGAATATCTAATGATAAATCTTACATTTCTATTCAATGAAAATTGAAATAGAAAATGGATTCTATGAGGTTTTTCCAGAACACGACATCTGCTGTCCAGAATCGAACTGCAATAACAGGGGAGACATATATATAAATAACTATCCTTCTATCTGTGTTGTGTATGTTTCATAAAGCCCTCTTCCGCGCTTCAATCGTATTAGAACGACCTCTATAAAAAAAATAGATAAAAAAATATCTCTTCTGCGCGGACCTTTTTTTTTAACTAAAACTAAAAAGAGAAATTCACGAAAAAGGCTAAGTGCTAAAAGAATCCACTTTATATTGTTTCTTATTATTGGGTCTTTATCTTATCGAAGAGATAAAATCCGGATCATTTATTTTACTGGTATCAGATTCTATTGGAATATGTAAAACATGTAATATCATAACATAATAATGGTAGAAATGGAATTACCTTTTCTTTTGTTATTCTATACAAAACTTCATAAGTCTAACTTAATAAGTTAAGTGGAATTTTTCAATTGCTTTCTAGTTGTATTTGTTGGAAATTCAAATTTTAGTCTAAAATTCTCTTTATTCCCCTGTTCATACATATTTCATACATTCCATATTCATATATGGGTTAGATCAAATTTTATGTGATTCCGTAAACAGAATAGAAATTTCATTATTGCCGGATCGACCCATATAATTGGATGAAAAACGACTGAATAATGGAATTTTTTTGTCAACAAATGGGAAATTAAAAATGCTTAGAGATGGAAATGAGGGATTGTCTGCAATACCTGCATTTAATCAGATACAATTTGAAGGATTTTGTAGGTTCATTGATCAGGGCTTAAGAGAAGAACTTTCTAAGTTTCCAAAAATTGAAGATACAGATCAAGAAATTGAATTTCAATTAGTTGCGGAAACGTATCAATTAGTAGAACCTTTGATAAAAGAAAGAGATGCTGTATATGAATCACTTACATATTCTTCTGA